ATCCCACACGTACCCGTCATGGGTATCCTGCTTTTCTATGTTTTATAGACTTGTATGTAATTATTGAGAGTCAAGATATTAGACATAATTTAAAGATTCCAACAAAAAGTTTGATTTTAGTTCAAAATGATCAATATGTAGAATCAGAACAAGTGATTGCCGAGATTCGTGCCGAAACGTCCACCTTTCATTTTAAGGAGAGGGTTCAAAAACATATTTATTCTGAGTCAGAAGGAGAAATGCACTGGAGTACTGATGGCTATCATACGCCCGAATATCCATATAGTAATGTTCATCTATTACCAAAAACAAGTCATCTATGGATATTAGCAGGAGGTCTATGCAGATCCAATTCCAATATAGTATCTTTTTCACTCCACAAGGATCAAGATCAAATGAATGCTAATTCTTTTTCTCTCAAAGATATCTTTGATCTCTCACTGACTAATGATCAAGTAAGACATAAATTGTTGGATACTTTTGGTAAAAAAGATAGGGAAAGTCTTGACTATTCAAAACCTTATCAAATCATATCTAAGGGTCATTGGAATCTCATAGAGCCTTCTACTTATATTCGTCAAGAAAATTCTTTGGCGAAAAAGCGAAGAAATAGATTTGTGATTCCCTTACAATATGATCAAGAACAAGAAAATAAACTAATACCCTGTTTTGGTATTTCGATTAAAATACCTATAAATGGTATTTTACGTAGAAATAGTATTCTTGCTTATTTTGATGATCCGCGATACAGAAGAAGGAGTTCGGGAATTACTAAATATGGGATTGTCGAAGTAGATTCAATCGTAAAAAAAGAAGATTTCATTGAGTATCGAGGAGCAAAAGATTTTAGTCCGAAATGCCAAACGCAAATGAAAGTAGATCCATTTTTTTTCATTCCCGAGGAAATACATATCTTACCTGGATCTTCGCTCATAATGGTCCGGAACAATAGTCTCATTGGAGTAGATACACCACTTGTTCTAAATCTAAATACAAGAAGTCGAGTAGGTGGATTAGTCCGAGTGGAGAGAAAAAAGAAAAGTATAGAACTGAAAATATTTTCTGGAGATATTCATTTTTCTGGAGAGGTGGATAAAATATCTAGGCACAGTGGCATTTTGATACCGCCAGGAAGAAAAAAAAAAGATTCTAAAGGATCAAAAAAATTGAAAAATTGGATCTATGTCCAACGCATTACACCTACCAAAAAAAAGTCTTTTGTTTTGGTTCGGCCCGTAGTCACATATGAAATAGCTGATGGGATAAATTTAGCAACACTTTTCTCCCAGGATCTCTTGCAGGAAAAGAATAATGTCCAACTTCGAATTGTCAATTATATACTTTATGAAAATGGCAAGTCAATTCGAGGAATTTCTCACACAAGTATTCAATTAGTTCGGGCTTGCTTAGTATTGACTTGGGACCAAGAAAAAAAGAGTTCTATAGAAGAAAAGGTTCATGCTTCTTTTGTTGAAATAAGGACAAATGATCTGTTTTGTTATTTCATCCGAATTGAGTTCGTAAAGTCCACTCTTTCGTATACCGAAAAAAGGTATGATACGGCAGGTTCAGGATTTCTTTCCAATAATGAATTAGATTGTATCCATAGAAAAAATCCCTTTGATTCCAAGGCGAAGATTCCATTATTTCCCCAATATCAGGGAACTCTTGGTACGTTGTTGAATCGAAATAAGGAATGCCAATCTTTCCTAATTTTGTCATCATCCAATTGTTCTCGAATTGGCCCCTTCAATACTTCGAGATATAATAATGCGACAAAAGAATTGGATCCCATGACTCCAATTAGGTATTTGTTGGGTCCTTTAGGTACTATTGTGCCTAGAATAGTAAATTCTCGTTCATCTTACTATTTAACATCTTACTATTTAAGAACTTATAATCAAGTCTTTTTAAAGAAATATTTTTTGCTTGAAAATTTTCAACAGACTTTCCGAGTGCTTCAAGTACTTCCATTTCAATACTTTTTCCTAGATGAAAATAGTAGGATTTATAATCCCGATACTTGCAGTAACATCATTTGGAATTCATTCCATTTGAATTGGTGTTTTCTCCATCACGATTCTTGTGAAGAGGCATGGACAATAATTAGCCTTGGACAATTCCTTTGTGAAAATGTATATCTATTGAAATATGGATCACGCATAAAAAAATCTGGTCAAATTTTCATTGTTTATGTTGATTCTCTAGTTATAAGATCAGCTAAGCCCTATTTGGTCACTCCAGGAGCAACTGTCCATGGTCATTATGGGGAAACCTTTTATAAAGGAGATACATTAATTACATTTATCTATGAAAAATCGAGATCTGGTGACATAACGCAAGGTCTTCCAAAAGTAGAACAAATCTTAGAAGTTCGTTCAATTGATTCAATATCGATGAACCTCGAAAGAAGGGTTGAAGGTTGGGACGAACGTATTCGAAGGATTCTTGGGATCCCCTGGGGATTCTTGATTGGAGCTGAACTAACCATAGCCCAAAGTCGTATCTCTTTGGTTAATAAGATACAAAAGGTTTATCGATCCCAGGGGGTACAGATCCATAATAGACATCTAGAGATTATTGTACGTCAAGTAACATCAAGAGTTTTGGTTTCAGAAGATGGAATGTCTAATGTTTTTTTACCTGGGGAATTTATTGGATTGTTGCGAGCAGAACGAGCAGGGCGCGTTTTGGACGAATCAATCTGTTATCGGGCAATCTTATTGGGAATAACGAAGTCATCTTTGAATACTCAAAGTTTCATATCCGAAGCAAGTTTTCAAGAAACTGCTCGAGTTTTAGCAAAAGCTGCTCTACGAGGTCGTATTGATTGGTTGAAAGGCCTCAAAGAGAATGTTGTTCTGGGGGGGATTATACCGGTTGGTACCGGATTCAACAAATTAGTACATCGTTCAAAGCAAGACAAAAACATTCATTTGAAAATCAAAAGGAAGAATCTATTCGAGTTGGAAATGAGCGATATTTTGCTACACCATAGAGAATTCTTTTGTTCTTGTGCCCCAAAAACTTTCCATGAGACATCAGACCAATCTTTTATGTAATGTATCCTAACAAGAGGTTTATTTTTTTTTTTGACTTTCACTCTCTGGTCCGATTATGGATTTAATAATCAATGAAATAAAAAAGAAAGAATTAAATTCATAGTTTGGGTCGTAGATCAATGGTCAATCCTGGTAGAAGGTTCCGTCGGAACAATTCTTTATTTCATAAGATACTGAATTTCTTTGAAAAAAAAGAAAAAGAGAAAGTGTGGGAAAATGGGAAGACGATATTGGAACATCAATTTGGAAGAAATGATGGAAGCAGGAATTCATTTTGGTCATGTTACTAATAAATGGAATCCTAGAATGGCTCCTTACATCTCGGCAAAGCGTAAAGGTATTCATATTACAAATCTTACTATAACTGCTCGTTTTTTATCAGAAGCCTGCAATTTAGTTTTTGATGCAGCAAGTAGGGGAAAAAGATTCTTAATCGTTGGCACCAAAAAGAACGCAGCGCATTTAGTAGCATCAGCAGCAATAAGGGCTCGATGTCATTATGTTAATAAAAAATGGCTTGGCGGTATGTTAACGAATTGGTCTACTACAGAAACAAGACTTCAGAAGTTCAGGGACTTAAGAGCAGAACAAAGGATGGGGAAACTCAATCGTCTCCCTAAAGGAGATGCAGCAATGTTGAAGAGAAAGTTATCTACTTTGCAAGCATATCTTGGCGGGATCAAATATATGACGGGATTGCCCGATATTGTAATTATCGTGGATCAGCAAGAAGAATATACGGTTCTTCGAGAATGTGTCATTTTGGGTATTCCGACGATTTGTTTAATCGATACAAATTGTGATCCAGATCTTGCAGATCTTTCTATTCCAGCCAACGATGATGCTATAGCTTCGATTCGATTGATTCTTACCAAATTAGTATCTGCAATTTGTGAGGGCCATTCTAGTTATCTAAAAAATGGTTGATTATCTTATCATTACTCTTAAGAAGAAGAAAGAAGAAGATTAGTTTGTTTTTGGTGAACTCTCTTTGATTGTTACTATTTTGGTTTGCATCTTTTGGAGTTTGAACTATGTTTTGACTATCGATATCAAATAATATTGAAAAGAAAAGAGAAAAATGATTGGTATTTTTTTTTATGTGATTTCTTGGTATCCGAAATATACGATTCATAACTTAAATTAATGAATAAATATAGGTGAATTAAGAAAGAGATGGTTGAATCAAAATAATCACTTTTTTGAAATTTTATTTCTGTTAGAGGACAATATGAATGTTATACCATGTTCCATTAAAACACTCAAAGGGTTATACGATATATCAGGTGTAGAAGTAGGCCAACATTTATATTGGCAAATAGGAGGTTTACAAATTCATGCCCAAGTACTTATCACTTCTTGGGTTGTAATTGCTATCTTATTAGGTTCAGTCATCATAGCTGTTCGGAATCCGCAAACCATTCCGACCAACGGTCAGAATTTCTTCGAATATGTTCTTGAATTTATTCAAGACTTGAGCAAAACTCAGATTGGAGAGGAGTATGGTCCTTGGGTTCCTTTTATAGGAACGATGTTCCTATTTATTTTTGTTTCTAACTGGTCAGGTGCTCTTTTACCTTGGAAAATTATAAGATTACCTCATGGGGAGTTAGCTGCACCCACGAATGATATAAATACTACTGTTGCTTTAGCTTTACCCACGTCAGTGGCATATTTCTATGCGGGTCTTAGGAAAAAAGGATTGGGATATTTCGGGAAATACATTCAACCAACTCCAATACTTTTACCAATTAATATTCTAGAAGATTTCACAAAACCTTTATCTCTTAGTTTTCGACTTTTCGGGAATATATTGGCTGATGAATTAGTGGTTGTTGTTCTTGTTTCTTTAGTGCCTTCAGTAGTTCCTATACCTGTTATGTTTCTTGGATTATTTACAAGTGGTATTCAAGCTCTTATTTTTGCAACTTTAGCTGCGGCTTATATAGGCGAATCCATGGAGGGTCATCATTGACTCACTTTCAAAATAGTCTTTTTTTAATTTTGAAAGCTTATCCCAATTCAAGCAATGCGGGGGTTCGGGGTTCAATATAATCCACTGGGTTGGAGAATAGAATGCAAATAGCTACATGTATGTATATATGAAGAAATATATATGATATTGCAGAATTTGGAAGATAAAGAAGGGTTGGGGATCATGTATATGTATAATACCTATGAATAGAAATTCTTGTGTATGTTTTGAAGAATGGTTTCAGAATACAATTTAAGAGAATAAAAAAGAATAAAAAGTGCAGGTGAGTTACGTTATGGAAGAACAAATAGTTACTAGTTAAATGGTAATTACCCCTATCTCTTTCTCTTTTTTTTTCTAGCCCACTGCATTTAGACGGATTCCCATATAAGTCCTTTTTCTATTTTGTCTTTGATTGTGAATTGAATGAAAGAGAAAAAAGAGAAGAATTTAGAAACAAGGAAACGCAATGACTAAAACCGTATTCATATTTATTTACATAAGGTAGAAAGGAAAAAAGGTCTATCGAAGTAGTTCTGACAATTCAGTAATATTCTGAATTCATTTGGAACTTTTAGCTACTTCGACCCGATAGATTTTAGTGAAAAAGATCAAAAAATAAAAAAGAAGTGTAGTAAGGTAATATAATAAAATTAGAAGTAGAAAAAAAGAGATTAAGTACTAATTCATTGGTTAGTTGTATCATTAACCATTTCTTTTTTTGGTGCGAGGAACTTACCATGAATCCACTTATTTCTGCTGCTTCCGTTATTGCTGCTGGATTGGCTGTAGGACTTGCTTCTATCGGACCTGGGGTTGGTCAAGGTACTGCTGCGGGCCAAGCCGTAGAAGGTATTGCGAGACAACCAGAAGCGGAGGGTAAAATACGAGGTACTTTATTGCTTAGTCTAGCTTTTATGGAAGCTTTAACAATTTATGGACTGGTCGTGGCATTAGCTCTTTTATTTGCAAATCCTTTTGTTTAATGTTGAATTTCATCGTAGAATGAAAATGTAAAAAAAAAGAATAATAATAAAAGCATAACCATAACTAAGAAATTTGAGAATTCTCAAATTCCATTAATAAGAATAAGTGGAGTGATACAAAAAGAACTCTGTTCTTTATTAGTTCTATCTATACTTTATTAGTTCTATCTATAAGGGAAGAGTATATGAAAAATATAACCGATTCTTTTGTTCCCGTGGGGCACTGGCCATCCGCTGGTAGTTTCGAGTTTAATACCGATATTTTAGCAACAAATCCAATAAATCTAAGCGTAGTGCTGGGTGTATTGATTTTCTTTGGAAAGGGAGTGTGTGCGAGTTGTGTATTTCAAGAATAGGTTGGATTTAACCGGCTGCACTTTCTTTATATTTATGTATTCTTTTTTATATTTCTATAGTAGAAATAGGAACAAAAGGTGCACAATCTCGACGAATTACTTCGAAATTGGATTTTCTTCAGAAATCATATGTAAGAACCATAGCATTTCGTGACTAATTGGTAAATGAACTTTGATTCTCTTCGCTATAAACCAATAATGTTGAGTTTTTTTACATGGTTAAAGATAAATTGTTTGAAGTCTAGGCACAGCATAGCACGGTACTCTTTCTACCACTACGTTAGTACTAAAAGTACCAAAAAGGTTGAAAAAGAATAAAAAGAAAAAAGGAAGAATAAGGAATTTATCCGATGTAGAACACTCATATGGATAAAATTCTTTGAACCATTAACTGGAAAGATGGGTCCCCCTTTTTTATCCACTGCCGAATCGACGACCTATGTATTGTATTTGTATAAAATCTTTGTATAAAAAAGAGAATTTTTTGGATGAAAAAGATCGAAATCTCATTCTATTCTAATAATAAAAAGAATGAAGTAATGAAGTTCATAATTTTATTCAATTCTCTTTCGATTCTATTAGGATTTTGATTTCAATTATCATAGCATTAATTTATCTTAGCATATAAAGAAGAAAGAATAGAATTCTTTCTTCTTTAAAATCTTTTTATTTTTGGAAAGAAGTTGTAAATAAAGAACAAATAAAGAAACAACTTTGCTGACAATTTTTTATTTTTTGTCTGGTCTGAAGAGTCCTCCTAAGATTCTGATGTTAGATCAGTTTCGAGATCTTTGAATAAGAAAAGAACAGAAAAGAGAGGATAGGCTCATTGCGTTCAAAGATATGGGAATGCCCATTAATCAAAGATAAAGATAAAAGAAACAATTGAGCGTGAGAGCCAAATGAATTGAAAGATTCATGTTTGGTTCGGGAAGAGATATTCTAGTTATGAAATGAATGGAAAGATAATCTACTTTCATTAAATGATTTATTAGATAAGCGAAAACAGAGGATCTTGAGTACTATTCGAAATTCAGAAGAATTACGTAGAGAAGCCATTGAACAGCTCGAAAGAGCTCGGGTTAGATTACGAAAAGTGGAAATCGAAGCAGATGAGTATC